GATCTCTCCTTATTTGTAATCCAATACACAAATCAATCGGTTCCGTCAGATTAGCTATATGTTGTGTTGTGTCAACTATTTCCACGGAAGGTGGTGAGATGATATCTTGAGCGGTTACGTATTTAGGGCCCTTGACGCAAATGGATGCGTCTCGAACTCCATGTATATTACTTCTCAATACAATTTCTTTCAAATTTAGTAAAATTTCATGTACCGATTCTTCAATACCTACTATCGTAGAATATTCATGTGGCACCTTCTCAGATTTTGCACATGTGATACATGTTCCTTCTATTTCTCCAAGTAAAGCCCTTCGCATGGCAATACCCATGGTATCGGCTTGACCTTTCATAAGTGGGCACAGAATGAAACGACCATAATAAAGACGATTACTATCTATTCTTGATTCAACACACCTCCACTGCAGTGTTCGAGTGGATCCTACTACTTCCTCTCGAACCATACTATAATAATACTATTATTAGATCAGATCATTGAATCATTTATTTCTCTTGAAATCCTTTTTTATTATTTCTACACACGTCTTTTTTTAGGAGGTCGACATCCATTATGTGGCATAGGTGTTACATCACGTACGAAACTTAGTCGTATACCACTTCTACAAATGGCTCGTAATGCTGCGTCTCTTCCAAGTCCAGGACCCTTTATCATAACTCCTGCTCGTTGCATACCCTGATCAACTACAGTACGAATAGCATTTACTGCTGCTGCTTGAGCAGCGTAGGGTGTCCCTCTTCTTGGGCCTTTGAATCCAGAAGTACCAGCGGAGGCCCAAGAAACCACTCGACCTCGTACATCTGTAATAGTTACAATAGTATTGTTCAAACTTGCTTGAACATGAATAATTCCTTTTGGTATTCTACGTCCATTCTTACGTGAACCAATACGCCCATTCCTACGTGAACCAATTCTTGGTATAGCTTTTGTCATATTTTATCATCTCATAACTATGAGTCAGAAATATACAGAAAGAAAAGATACGGAAATATCCATTTCATGTTAAAAGAAATCCCCCTTTTGTTCTTCCTTTATTTTAAAAAGTTTTTTTTTTAAGGGTTATCCTTGTCTCTGTTTATGTCTCGGATTGGAACAAATCACTATAATTCGTCCGCGCCGACGGATCAGTCGGCATTTTTCACAAATTTTACGAACGGAAGCCCGCATTTTCATATTTATTATTCCTTACCTTAATGTTGAATCTATTCCTTCGAAGAAAATAAGTCTCTTGCATTTTTTTAATTGTATCGTCATGAAAATGAAAGGAATGCTTAAAAAATTATCTAATCGTTCGAATCTTTGTTTCGAAGTCTATAAATTATACGTCCCCTGGTTGAATCATAACGACTTACTTCAATTTTGACTCTATCCCCCGGTAGTATCCGTATAAAACTACGGCGGATCCTTCCCGAAATATAACCTAGAATTACATCTTCATTATCTAAGCGGACCCGGAACATACCGTTGGGAAGTGATTCAGTAATTAAACCTTCATGAATCAATTTTTGTTCTTTCATTCCAGGTAAGCTCCTTGAAGTATCAACTAATGGAGGAAAAGTTATATAATTCACTTTTCTTCTCTATAAAATAGGAAGTTAGAGATAAAATTAGGATACCGGAGGAGGAGGATCACCAAATATATAACAAAAGTTCGCCTCCAATTTTTTCTCGTCGAGCTTCTCGATCCGTCATTATACCTTGAGAAGTGGAAAGAATTACAATTCCTATTCCACCTAAAATCTTAGGAATTTGTTGGTAGTTGGAATAAATTCGTAAACCAGGTCGGCTGATACGCTTTAAAATAGTTCTATGTATTCTTTTCCTAGTCTTTTTATTTTTATGTCGCAGAGTTAAAACCAAGAAATTTTTGTTACCTTCTTGATGTTTCCGAACGTTTTCAATAAAACCTTCTCGTAGAAGTATTTTCACAATATTTTCGGTAATATTAGTAGATGCTATTCGAATCGTTCCTTTTTTATCCATGTCAGCATTTCTTATAGAAGTTATTATATTGGAAATAGTGTCCCTACTCATGGCGAACTATAATTATTGGTGCCTTCTAATTTTGATATAATTAACATGTTCTCTTTTTTGTTTGTTTTATTTTCTTTCATTTTTTTGTTTATTTTGTTTAATTTTTAATATTATAAAAAAAGTATATGCGCGAGACACCATCTACTACTCTACTAAATTTGATCTATTTTAGATGTTCTGATATATCCTATTTTAGATGTTCTGATATATCATAGTCTCATTTAGTATTATTTATAATACCTCGGGAGCCAATGAAACTATTTTAGTAAAATTCAACTGTCTCAATTCCCGAGCGATCGCACCAAAAACCCGAGTTCCTTTTGGATTTCCTTCTTGATCAATGACAACCGCAGCATTGTCATCATATCGTATTATGATACCGTTGTCACGTTTGAGTTCTTTACAAGTACGTACAATTACAGCTCTAATAACTTCTGATCTTTCTAGTGGCATATTTGGCACTGCTTCTTTAATTACAGCAACAATAACGTCACCAATATGAGCATATCTATAATTACCAGCTCCTATGATTCGAATACACATCAATTTTCGGGCTCCGCTGTTATCCGCTACATTCAAAAGGGTTTGAGGTTGAATCATATCATTTTTTTGGAATCTGTTATTTTAATGGAAAGGATGAAGGAAAGAAAAAAAGAAATATTTTCTGTCCAGAAATAAATAAACTTGCAGTTGTTTTTTCATCCTCAATATACCATTTAGTTCTACATCTCCATCCTGACAAATTTAGTTCGTATAGGCATTTTGGACGCAGCTAGTGAAATAGCTGCTCTGGCTACAGTTTCAGATACTCCACCCATTTCATAAAGTATTCGACCTGGTTTAACAACGGATACCCAATATTCGGGGGATCCCTTCCCCGAACCCATACGTGTTTCTGCGGGTCTTACTGTAACAGGTTTGTCGGGAAATATGCGTACCCATATTTTTCCACCACGACGCACATATCGTGTCATTGCTCTTCGCCCTGCTTCTATTTGTCTAGCTGTGATCCAAGTGGGTTCGAGTGCTTTAAGAGCGTATCTGCCGAAACAAATATGATTGCCGCGACAAGATATTCCCTTCATTCTTCCTCTATGTTGTTTACGAAATCTGGTTCTTTTGGGGTTATAGTTGATGGTCATTTCTTAATTCGATCTCTACTGCAGAACTGGACACGAAAGTTTCCTTTCATCCAGCTCCTCGCGAATGAAAAGATTCACTAATATGACATATTACAGATACACATGGAAAAAATAATCCAAAAAGACATTTATCAATATTGAATTTGTTATATAGTATAGGAAGATATATGTACGGGATATATACAGATAGAATGTTTCTATTATGCATATTTATGGATTATAGATAATGTTTATAATGTTTTTTTTTTTATAATGATCCTTATTTTGACCCTTCTCAAATGATGCCAAAATATTGTAATGTAATCTAAAGTTTCGCGGGCGAATATTGACTCTTTGCTTTTTGTTATTTCTAGGTCAATCCATGACTTCTCGAAATAAATTCATTTTTTCTCGGTTCGTTCCGCCATCCCACCCAATGAATTATTCGGATTTGTTTTCAGTAGAATCCTATGCAGTCACAGGTTTCATCGTTCCTATAGCTTCTCTATTAATGGTTAAGTCTGAACTCTGCAATGGAGCTCCCCAAAAAAATTTCTCTTCTCGAGTCAATCTACTTAGTTTTTATTAACTCGAGGCTCTTTATTATTCATATCACTTTATTTTTTTATTATTTTATATTTATTCAGTTTTGATGCTTTATTACATTGCCTTTTATGAGGTAATTCATAGACCATCCATATTGGAATCATATATCATTGATATTTTTGTTCTTTCTTTCTCTCATCCTTCCATTTATCTACATCTCTTTATTTTTGCTTCACAACCCAACCCATAAATAAGATTATTTCCATAAATAAGATTTTTTATAGAAAAGATTTTAGTTGCAGTTGCTGCAACTATATGATTGATCCACTCATCTCATATAGTGACTGTTTCTTGGGATATTGATATTACGAAGCAATAAGTTAGTTATTAGTTTTTTTATTATACTTATTAAGTTAAGTTTAAGTAACTTATTAAGTTTAAGTAGGGGTCAGTCTTTTTTTTAATCCCAATTCTTAACTCTAAAGAAAAATTAACGAGTCACACACTAAGCATAGCAATTCTAACAAATGGTCAATCGAATTTTTATTCAACCTTATAGAATTGGAATTGCTCATTTTTGTTTGATTTAATGGAAAAAGAATGAACAAGTTTGTGATTTTTTGTTCTATCACTGAATAGAAAGGAAAGACAAATAAAAGTCTATTATTGCTCCTCCCAAAATATCCAAATTTTGATGCCTAATACTCCATAAATAGTTCGAATTGTATAGGAACAATGATCAATTTTAGCACGAATTGTTTGTAAGGGAACTCTCCCCTCTCTGATCCATTCGACACGTGCAATTTCTTTTCCGTTGATCCGCCCTGCAATTTGCACTTGAATTCCTTTTGTATCTGTTTGTTCAGCTAATTCAATAGCTTTTTTCATTGCCTTTCGGAATGAAACTCTATTTTTTAATTGTAAAGCTATATATTCCGCAAGAATATTAGGTTGCCCATAGGGTTTTTCCACTTTTGTAATAGCAATATTGAGTCTCCGGTTCACAGAATGCAATTTTTTTTGTATATTCACCTGTAATTCTTCGATGCTTCCTGTTTGGCCCTCTATTAAGAAATTAGGAAATCCAATATAGATTATGACCTGGATAAAATCGATCCTTTTTTTAATTTCTATTCGTGCAATTCCTTCGAAACCCGAGGATATTCTCCTATTTTTTTGTACATAGTTCTTAATACAATTCCTTATTTTTTCATCTTCTTGTAAACTTACAGAATAATTTTTTGGTTTCTCGAACCAAAAGGAATGATGATGTTGAGTTGT